AATAAAGTGCCTGACAAAAGGATTATCTTGATAGGATAAATTATACACATTTTATGTGTCTTTATTAGCCCCCCCCCAATCCGTTACTCATCTCCGGAGTAACCATCCATCCTAATGATAATTAAATAATATCAATTTACTTGAAAATAAATAAATTATAAGCCATTTAAATAAAAATTCGCACTACATTTAACAGAATTAAACTATCTCCTTAGACATCAAAAGTCCATATACATCATATACTAAAATGTAAAAAGAAAAAGGTAAGCTAAATAAGCTATTGGGTTCATACCCCACTTATAAAGGTCTACCCCTTTTCTTTTTAATTTTAAATAATTTAACTAATTTTCTATTTCTTACAATCCTAATAATAGGAAGAATTATTTCAATTTCATCAAATTCTTGATTAGGAGCATGAATAGGGTTAGAAATCAACCTTCTATCCTTTATCCCCCTGTTAACTAACTTAAAAAATTTAACAACCACTGAATCCTCACTTAAATATTTTATTGTCCAAGCTTTAGCATCTACAACTTTACTATTTGTAGTACTAATATTATGTTTTAACAAAAACTTTTCATATGAATATAATAATTATTTAAATATTATCTTAAACTCAGCTCTTCTAATAAAAATAGGAGCTGCTCCTTTTCATTCATGATTCCCTGAAGTTATAGAAGGATTATCCTGAACTATAAGATTTATCTTAATAACTTGGCAAAAAATTGCTCCAATACTTCTTATTTCATACTGTTTATTTTATGAATTTATCTTTTTTACTATTATCTTATGCATTCTGATTGGCTCTATTGGAGGATTTAATCAAACTAATTTACGGACATTGATAGCATATTCATCAATTAATCATCTAGGATGAATATTAAGAAGTTTGTTCATCTCATTATCATACTGAACTATTTACTTTTTATTCTACACTTTACTATCACTTTCAATTATTTATATATTTAATCAATTTAACATTTTCTATTTTAGCCAAATTTTCTCCTCAATAAATAATAATCCTATTATAAAATTTTCAATATTTTGTAATTTCCTATCATTAGGAGGTTTGCCTCCTTTCACAGGTTTTCTACCAAAATGAATTATTATTCAAAATTTAAGATCAACTTATATAGGATTAGTAACAATTATAGTAGTATTAACTTTAATTACATTATTTTTCTATATTCGCTTAACCTATTCAGCTTTTATAATTAACTCCACGCAAATCTTATGAAATAACTTATGATCAAATAATATTACAAACTTAATAATTTTAATAAACTTTTTATCAATATTTGGATTAATTATTATTACCATAATTTATATTATTTTATAAATAAGTTCTGGAATTTTATATTCACCTTTAAATTTGCAATTTAATATCATTGTTGAATACAGAACCTTTTAAGGTTTTAAGTTAATTAAACTAATAGCCTTCAAAGCTATAAATATAGAAAGTATCTTTAAACCTTATTGGTAAAAGAGATATTTTTATCCCATAAATAAATTTACAGTTTATTGCCTAAATTCAGCCATTTTACCTAACGCAAAAATGATTATTCTCAACTAACCACAAAGATATTGGTACACTATATTTTTTATTTGGAATCTGAGCTGGACTTGTTGGAACAAGTTTAAGCCTATTAATTCGAGCTGAATTGGGTCAACCAGGATCACTAATTGGTGATGATCAAATTTATAATGTTATTGTTACTGCTCATGCATTTATTATAATTTTCTTCATAGTAATACCAATTGTTATTGGTGGATTTGGTAATTGATTAGTTCCACTTATACTAGCAGCACCTGATATGGCATTCCCTCGAATAAATAATATAAGATTTTGGTTACTCCCTCCATCCTTAACACTTTTATTGGCCTCTTCTATTGTTGAAAGAGGAGCTGGAACAGGATGAACAGTTTACCCACCTTTATCTGCAGGTATTGCGCATGCAGGGGCATCAGTTGATTTAGCAATTTTTAGTTTACATTTAGCTGGTGTATCCTCAATTCTAGGTGCAGTAAATTTTATTACAACTGTTATTAATATACGTTTATCCTATATAACTTTAGACCGAATACCTCTATTTGTATGATCAGTTGTTATTACAGCCATCCTTTTGCTTTTATCCCTTCCAGTTTTAGCTGGAGCTATCACTATGCTATTAACAGATCGTAATTTAAACACATCATTTTTTGACCCTGCAGGAGGAGGAGATCCTATTTTATACCAACACCTATTCTGATTTTTTGGTCATCCAGAAGTGTATATTCTAATTCTCCCAGGATTTGGTATAATTAGACATATTATTGCTCAAGAAAGTGGTAAAAAGGAAACATTTGGAGCTTTAGGAATAATTTATGCAATACTAGCAATTGGATTATTAGGATTTGTAGTTTGAGCACATCATATATTTACTGTAGGAATAGATGTTGATACTCGTGCATACTTTACATCAGCAACAATGATTATTGCTGTACCTACAGGTATTAAGGTATTTAGTTGACTAGCTACATTACATGGATCACAATTTACTTATTCACCAGCACTTTTATGAGCATTAGGATTTGTATTTCTTTTTACTGTTGGAGGCTTAACAGGTGTTGTCCTAGCCAATTCATCAATTGATATTATTTTACATGATACTTATTATGTTGTTGCACATTTCCATTATGTTCTTTCTATAGGAGCAGTATTTGCAATTATAGGAGGATTTGTCCATTGATATCCATTATTTACAGGATTAACTATAAATAATCTTTGGCTAAAAATTCAATTTATTGTAATATTTGTAGGAGTTAATTTAACATTTTTCCCCCAACATTTTTTAGGATTAAGAGGTATACCACGACGATATTCTGATTATCCAGATGCATACACATCATGAAACATTATTTCATCAATTGGTTCTTTAATTTCATTCATTGCAGTATTATTCTTCTTCTTTATTCTTTGAGAAAGCATATTCTCAAAACGAATAATTCTATTCTCAGCTCAATTACCTACTTCTATTGAATGACTACAAAAATACCCTCCAGCTGAACACAGATATTCAGAACTTCCTATTTTAACTAAGTTCTAATATGGCAGAATAGTGCAATAATTTTAAGCATTATAAATAAAGGATTTCCTTTTATTAGAACTAATGGCAACATGATCTAATCTCTCACTTCAAAATAGAGCATCCCCTTTAATAGAACAATTAACATTTTTTCATGATCACACCTTATTAATTTTAATAATAATTACTGTCCTTGTAGGTTATCTTATATCAACTTTATTTTTCAATAAATTAATTAATCGTTTTCTTCTTGAAGGTCAAACTATTGAAGTAATTTGAACAATTTTACCTGCTATTACACTAATTTTTATTGCTTTACCTTCTTTACGTTTATTGTATTTACTTGATGAAGTTGATAACCCATCAATTACTTTGAAAGCTATTGGACATCAATGGTACTGAAGTTATGAATATTCAGACTTTATAAATGTTGAATTTGACTCATATATAATTCCAACAAATGAATTACCTAATAACGGATTTCGACTCCTTGATGTAGATAATCGTACAATACTCCCAATAAATACACAAATTCGTGTATTAGTGACTGCAGCGGATGTACTTCATTCATGAACAGTTCCAGCTCTAGGAGTTAAAATTGATGCAACACCCGGACGTCTTAATCAAACAAATTTTTATATTAATCGTCCTGGCCTATTCTTTGGTCAATGTTCAGAAATTTGTGGAGCAAACCACAGATTCATACCAATTGCTATTGAAAGTATCCCTATAAAGTATTTTATTAACTGAATTAAAATAAATTCATCATTAGATGACTGAAAGCAAGTATTGGTCTCTTAAACCACTTTATAGTAAATTAGCAACTACTTCTAATGGAAAAAAGTTAGTTAAAGTATATAACATTAATGTGTCAAGTTAAAATTATTAGTATAATCTAATACTTTTTGATTCCACAAATAAGTCCCCTAAGATGATGAATATTATTCATTTATTTCCTAATCTTACTAATTTTATTCTCAATCATAAACTATTATATTTTCTTTTATCCTCCACAAAAACAAGATGAAAAAAGAGAAATTAAAACTCAATCAATAAACTGAAAATGATAACAAATTTATTCTCAATATTTGATCCATCTACCAATATTATAAATTTATCATTAAATTGATTAAGAACAATATTAGGATTAATAATAATCCCTAGTATGTTTTGATTAATCCCCTCACGATTCAACATTTTATGATTTAATATTTTAAATACTCTTCATAAGGAATTCAAAACTCTTATTGGATCACCAACTTCTTATGGAAGAACATTCATTTTTGTATCTTTATTTTCATTTATTGTATTCAATAATTTTATAGGATTATTCCCTTATATTTTTACAAGAACAAGCCACCTAGCCATAACTCTAGCACTGGCTCTACCTCTATGATTAAGTTTCATTTTATATGGATGAATTAATCACACAACACATATATTTGCCCATTTAGTTCCACAAGGTACTCCTCCTATTCTTATACCATTTATAGTATGTATTGAAACAATTAGAAATGTTATTCGACCAGGAACTTTGGCAGTTCGATTAGCTGCAAACATAATTGCTGGTCATTTACTATTAACCCTATTAGGAAGAACAGGACCATCAATAAATACAATTATAATTAATTTATTACTAATTACCCAATTTGCTTTATTAACACTTGAATCAGCAGTTGCAATTATTCAATCTTATGTATTTGCAGTTTTAAGAACGTTATATTCTAGTGAAGTAGTTTAAAAATGTCAACACACAGAAATCACCCCTATCATTTAGTTGATTATAGTCCATGACCCTTAACTGGAGCATTAGCAGCTTTATCAACAACAGCTGGTATAGTAAAATGATTTCATCAATATGATGCATCCTTACTAATATTAGGTAATTTAATTATAATTTTAACAATAATTCAATGATGACGAGATGTAGTACGAGAAAGAACACTTCAAGGATTACATACATCTAACGTAATTTTAGGGCTACGTTGAGGAATAATCTTATTTATTATTTCAGAAGTATTCTTTTTTGTAAGCTTCTTTTGAGCATTTTTCCATAGAAGTTTATCCCCCACGGTTGAACTTGGGTTAACTTGACCCCCTGCAGGTATTATCCCTTTTAACCCCTTAGAAATTCCTCTTCTAAATACAGTAATTTTATTATCCTCGGGAGTTACTATTACTTGAGCTCATCATAGTTTAATAAATGGAAATTATACTCAGACAGCACAAGGATTATTCTTTACAGTACTTCTAGGTATTTATTTTACTATTTTGCAAGCATATGAATATATTGAAGCTCCTTTCACTATTGCAGACTCAGTTTATGGCTCAACATTCTTTGTAGCTACAGGATTCCATGGATTACATGTATTAATTGGAACAACTTTTTTAATTATTTGTTTAATTCGACATATTAATTTCCATTTTTCATCAAATCACCACTTTGGGTTTGAAGCAGCTGCCTGATACTGACATTTTGTTGATGTAGTATGATTATTTTTATATATTTCTATCTACTGATGAGGTGGGTAATTAAATTATTTATATAGTATATAAGTATATTTGACTTCCAATCAAAAGGACTAAATTATTTTAGTATAAATAATATTAATAATACTAATAATAGCAACAATTATTATATTAATTAGATCAATTACTATAATATTAGCCTCAATCTTAAGAAAAAAATCTTTTTATGATCGTGAAAAAAATTCACCATTTGAGTGTGGGTTTGATCCTAAATGCTCCGCACGTATTCCATTTTCCTTACATTTCTTTTTAATTGCTATTATTTTCTTAATTTTTGATGTAGAAATCGCTCTCCTATTACCAATTATCATTATTATAAAATATTCTAATATAATTATATGAATAATAACCTCAACATTTTTCTTATTTATTTTACTTATTGGACTTTATCATGAATGAAATCAGGGTGCATTAGAATGAGCAAATTAAATTAAATTGGGATAATAGTTAATTATAACATTTGAATTGCACTCAAAAAGTATTGAACTTATCAATTTATCTCAAAGTTTGAAGCGAAAAATCGCATTTAGTTTCGACCTAAAAATTGGTACATAAAATACCCAAACTTATTAATTGAAGCCAAAGATAGAGGCATATCACTGTTAATGATATCATTGAATATATCTTTATTCCAATTAAAAAGAAATATGTTGATCAAGAAAAAGCTGCTAACTTTTTTCTTTAGTGGTTAAATTCCATTAATATTTCTATTTATGTAGTTTAATAAAAACATTACATTTTCATTGTAAAAATAAAATTTTATTTTTCATAAATATTTAAAAGTACAAATACTACCTTAACATCTTCAGTGTCACGCTCTAAAATTTAAGCTATTTAAATAAAATAATATTAAAATAAATAATAAACCTACTCAAGTAACAAATATTAATATATAAATCTTAAAATTTATATATTGTAAAAAAGTATTTAACTTAGAAAAATTTATTAAAAATCCATAAATTGATTGTGCACCATAATATTCATTTCAACCTTGATCAACAGTTTTAATAACTGAATAGCCTAACTTTAATGAACCATAGGTCATATAAGATGTAGAAATTGTAGGTATATACCATATATTTCCCAAAAAATTAGTAGTATAATAATGAATTAACATACTGTTATCCCAACTAATCTTAAATTGGAAAATTTCATACCCTAAAAGCCCACCAATAATTCTTACAATTAAAGCTATAAGTTTTAGTAAAGGGGGTAAACAAATAACTCTAGGAGTAGGAATAATTAATCATCTCAATATTCTTCCACCTATAATAGCCAAAAATAATAGTCCTAATATACCCTTTAATATAACCCAATAACAATCTCTAATAGAGCTTAATCTAGAAAAATTAAAAACCCCTGTTAAAGAATAATAAGTTAATCGTATTGAATAACAAACTGTTAAACCTGTGGATAAAAAATACAGGAAATAAATTAAATAATTCACTCTTCTTATTGAAACAATTTCTAAAATTAAATCCTTAGAATAAAACCCAGCTAAAAATGGTATTCCACATAAAGCTAAATTAGCAACATTGAAACAAGTACAAGTTAAAGGTATTATATTAATCAACCCTCCTATAAAACGAATATCCTGTGTATTTTTCATATTATGAATAATAGATCCAGCACATATAAATAATAAAGCCTTAAATAAAGCATGTGTTAATAAATGAAAAAAAGCTAAATCAGCATATCCTATTGATAAAATTCTTATTATTAACCCTAACTGACTTAAAGTAGAAAGAGCAATAATCTTTTTGAGATCATACTCATAATTAGCACCCAATCCCGCTATAAATATAGTTAATACTGATAATAATAATAATAATTTACTTAAATAAGTATTTATAAATAATAAATTAAATCGAATCAATAAATAAACCCCAGCTGTCACTAAAGTAGATGAATGAACCAAAGCCGAAACAGGTGTTGGAGCAGCCATAGCTGCAGGTAATCAAGAAGAAAAAGGAATTTGAGCACTCTTAGTTATAGCTGCCAAAACAACTAACCAAGCAATAATTCTTATCTGATAATCACCCTTTATACATTCTAAATAATAAATATAATTTCAACTTCCATAATTTAATATTCAAGCAATAGAAAGTAATAAAGCTACGTCACCAATTCGATTTGTTAAAGCAGTGATTATACCAGCATTATAAGACTTAACATTTTGATAATAAATTACTAAACAGTAAGAAACTAATCCTAATCCATCTCAACCTAACAAAATTCTAATTAAATTTGGGGAAATAATTAAAAATATTATTGATAAAACAAATATTAATACAAGAATAATAAATCGATTTAAATTCTCATCTCCATGTATATAATCATCACTATAATAAATAACTATAGAAGAAATAAATAAAACAAAACTTATAAAAATTAAAGATATTCAATCCAATAAAATAGTTATTACAATCGAAGAAGAATTTAAACTTAAAACTTCCCATTCAATAAAAATTATCAAATCATTAATAATAAAATATATTCCTCTAAAAAAAAAAGTTAAAGAAATAATTAATAAAATATAAAATGAAACTAAACAAATTGATAAATTAATTATTTAAAATGAATTAATCATATCTTTGACACCACAAATCAATATTTTGTTTTAAACTATTTAAATCTAAAGTCATAATATACAGTATTCACTTTTTAAAATTAAAACATTTAAAGGTAACCAATGTAACATTAGTAAAATATACTCACGTATGCTCCCATTAAAACAAGAATATAAACCAGAATATATCTCACCATGCTGGCTATAAGAGTATAAATATAAAGAATAAGCTGCACCAAAAAAAGATAATAAAGCAATAAAAAATATTGTACCTCATGACCAACCTACAATTCTATTTAATAAACTGATTTCTCCTAATAAATTTAATGATGGTGGAGCAGCTATATTAGAAGATCTTAATAAAAATCATCATAAACATATTCTAGGTATAAAATTTATTATACCCTTATTAATTAATAATCTACGACTCCCAGTACGTTCATATCTAATATTTGCTAAACAAAATAAACCAGATGAACATAAACCGTGTCCAATTATTAAAGTATATGAACCTCTTAATCCCCAATAACTTAAAGTTATAATACCAACAATAACTAAACTCATATGAGAAACGGATGAGTATGCAATTAAAGATTTTAAATCAACTTGTCGTATACAAATTAATCTAACCAAAAATCCACCTAGTAAAGAAATTACAACTCAAATAATGTTTAATCTTAAACCTGAGCAAATAACCAATTTAAATACACGAACTATACCATATCCCCCTAACTTTAATAAAATTCCAGCCAAAATTATAGAACCAGAAATTGGGGCTTCAACATGAGCCTTAGGTAATCATAAATGTACTAAAAATATTGGTATTTTAACTAAAAAAGCAAATAAAATAACAAAATAAAACAAATAATTTCTTATATAATTTTCAATAAATATAAAATATATTAAACTCCCCATATCTCTGTATAAATAAAAAATACCCACTAATATAGGAAGTGATGCAAATAAAGTATAAAATAATAAATAAATTCCAGCTTGAAGACGTTCAGGTTGATACCCTCATCCAATAATTAAAAACAAAGTAGGAATTAAACTAGACTCAAAAAATAAATAAAAATAAAATAAATTCAATGATGAAAATGTAAAATATAATATGATTAACAAAATAATAATATTAAAAACAAAAAAATTTCTTCTATAATTTAAACGATTAATTCTTTCACTAGCCGTCAATATTAATGTACAAATTCAAAATGTTAACAAAATTAGTCCAAAAGAAATTATATCTATACCTAAAAAATAACTTAAATAACTAAATAAACTAGTTGGTTGAATATATAGTATGAAAATAAATGTAATTATAAATAACATACATTGAACCATTCAATATCTTCTTCTTAAAAAAACTAAAGGGATTAAAAAAAATACCGAAAAAATAACTATTAACATTGTTGTAATACATTAAAAGACTGAAAATAATCATTACCGTGTGTTCGAACTATTCTAACTAAAATTGATAAACCTAAAGCACCTTCACAAACTCTAAAAGTAAGAAAAATTATAGAAAAAAAAAATTCAAATTTATAATATATTAAATAAATAATTAGTAAAAAAAATAATCTTAATACAAGAAATTCTAAACTTAATAATATGCTCAATAAATGTTTACGTTTCAAAGTATAAGATAAACATCCAGATACAAATATTAAAGTAATTACAAATAAATTTAATTCTACCATTAGTTTTAATAGTTTAACAAAAACAGTGGTCTTGTATACCAAAAATAAGTATATTACTTTTAAAACTTCAGAGAAAAGAAATTCTTCCTATCAATAATCTCCAAAATTACTATTTTAATTAAACTATTCTCTGTATTAGATTTATTTTAACAATAATTAATGCTATTATATCATTAAATTTTATTCAAATTAAACATCCCCTAGCAATAGGGTTAACTCTATTAATCCAAACAATTATTATTAGAATAACATGTGGACTATTTACACATTCATACTGATTTGCATATATTTTGTTCTTAATTATATTAGGAGGTATACTAGTATTATTTATTTATGTAACAAGACTAGCATCTAATGAATTATTTTCATTCTCAATAAAAAGATTATTTCTGTCTATAATTATATTAATAATTTTTATTGTTATTATAATAATTACCGACAATCTAATATTAGTAACAAATAATATAGAAATAATTAAATTTTCACCTGAAAATAATTTATTCCTAGAAAATGAGCTTAGATTAATTAAATTATATAATAATCCAACAATAAATATTACAATTTTAATAATTAATTATCTACTTTTGACACTAATTGTTGTTGTTAAAATTACAAATATTAACTATGGTCCTCTTCGACAAAAATATTAACCAATGAATAAACCTATACGTATTTCCCACCCACTCTTTAAAATTGCTAACAATGCTTTAGTTGATTTACCTGCTCCTTCCAATATTTCAGCATGATGAAATTTTGGTTCACTTCTAGGATTATGTTTAATTATTCAAATTGTAACAGGACTTTTTCTTGCTATACATTATACAGCAGATATTAATATAGCATTCAATAGAGTAACCCATATTATTCGTGATGTAAATTATGGATGATTAATTCGTACCCTCCATGCTAACGGAGCCTCATTCTTCTTCATTTGTATTTACTTACATATTGGGCGTGGTCTATATTATGGATCATATATATATATACATACATGAAGTGTTGGAGTAATTATCCTATTCTTAGTAATAGCAACAGCCTTTATAGGATACGTTTTACCTTGAGGACAAATATCATTTTGAGGAGCTACAGTTATTACCAACCTCCTGTCAGCAATCCCATATTTAGGAACCACCTTAGTTCAATGATTATGAGGAGGATTTGCTGTAGACAATGCTACATTAACCCGATTCTTTACTTTCCATTTTCTATTACCTTTTATTGTAGCAGCAGCCACTATAGTCCATTTACTCTTTTTACACCAAACTGGATCAAATAACCCTTTAGGTATTAATAGTGATATAGACAAAATTCCTTTCCACCCTTATTTCTCTTTCAAAGATGTAATTGGATTTATTACAATAACATTTTTTCTTCTAATAATTACATTATATACACCTTATGGTTTAGGAGATCCTGATAACTTTATTCCTGCTAACCCTCTAGTTACACCAGTTCATATTCAACCAGAATGATATTTTTTATTTGCTTATGCAATTCTCCGTTCTATTCCTAATAAACTAGGAGGTGTAATTGCTTTAGTTATATCAATTGCAATTCTGTTTATTATACCATTCTACTTTTTAAGCAACTTTCGAGGACTCCAATTTTACCCAATTAATCAAACATTATTTTGATTAATAGTAGTTATCGTAATTCTATTAACATGAATTGGTGCCCGACCAGTTGAAGATCCATATATCATAGTTGGACAAATTTTAACAGTATTATATTTCCTTTATTACCTAATTAATCCCTTAGTCCACATAACATGGGATAAAATAATTTATTAATTAATGAGCTTGAATAAGCATATGCTTTGAAAGCATAAGATAATAGTATAGCCTATTATTAATTTTTATACTAAAATTATTTAACAATTTTAAATAATTAATGAAAAAAAAAATATTTTAAACCCTAAATAAAAAAATAAAAAATTTAAAGAAACCGGTAAATAACTTTTTCATGCTAAGTATATAAGCTTATCATAACGATAACGAGGTAAAGTTCCACGAACCCAAATAAACAAAAAAGAAATAAATACTAACTTAATAAAAAATATAAATCTAAAAACTCCTCCACCTAAAAATATTAAAGAATATAATATTCTCATAAATAAAATTCTTGCATATTCAGATAAAAAAATTAAAGCAAATCCTCCTCTTCTATACTCCACATTAAATCCTGAAACTAATTCAGATTCACCCTCAGCAAAATCAAAAGGTGTACGATTAGTCTCTGCTAATATAGAAGTAATTCAAGCTAAAGAAATAGGAAAAAATAAATAAATAAACCAAATATAATTTTGGAATAAATCAAAATCAAGTAAATTAAATCTACCAATAAAAAAAACTAGAGATAATAATAATAAAGCCATTCTAACCTCATAAGAAATTGTTTGAGCAACAGCCCGTAATCCTCCTAATAAAGCATAGTTAGAATTAGAAGATCATCCAGCAATTATTACTGTATAAACACCTATTCTAGTACAACACAAAAAAAATAATAACCCAAGATTAAAATTATATAAATTAGTTAAATAAGGAAAAATCATCCAAACTAAAAGAGATAAAAATAATCTAATAATAGGAGAAAAATAATAACTTAAATAATTTGATATAATAGGGTAAGTTTGTTCCTTAGTAAACAATTTAATAGCATCACAAAAAGGTTGTGGAATACCACAAAATCCAACCTTATTAGGTCCCTTACGAATCTGAATATATCCTAAAACCTTACGCTCAAGTAAAGTTAAAAAAGCAACCCCTACTAAAACTATAATAATTAAAATTAGTCTTCTAATTAATACCACAAATAAATCCTTTAAATATATTATTACCTGTAATTAAATTTACATATTTGAATTCTAAATTCAATGCACTATTCTGCCAAAGTAATATTTTTATTAAAAATTAAAGGAGTATCCCCCATAATTGGTCCTTTCGTACTAAATAATGGTTTAACTAATTAAGGATAGAAACCGACCTGGCTCACGCCGGTCTGAACTCAAATCATGTAAAGATTTAAAGGTCGAACAGACCTATTACCTTAAGCTCCTGCACTTAAGAATCTCTTTAATTCAACATCGAGGTCGCAAACTTTATTATCGATATGAACTCTCCAATAAAATTACGCTGTTATCCCTAAGGTAACTTATTCTATTAATCATTATTAATGGATCAAAAATTCATAAATCAATGTTTTATAATCAAAAGAGTTAATTTAATCTTCCTGTCACCCCAACAAAATAAATTTAAATTTAATAAAAATTGTTTTACTAAAATCTAATAAACGTAAAATTATAAAGTTCTATAGGGTCTTCTCGTCCTTCAACAAAATTTTAGCCTTTTGACTAAAAAGCTAAATTATTAAATTATAAAAATGAGACAGTTTACACCTCGTTCAGCCATTCATTCCAGCCTTTAATTAAAAGGCAAATGATTATGCTACCTTTGCACAGTCAGTATACTGCGGCCCTTCAAAAATTTCAGTGGGCAGGCTAGACTTTATATTATATACAAAAAGACATGTTTTTGATAAACAGGCGAGTGTAATTTTGCTGAATTCCTTACTTTTATCTTAATAAAAATTATATTTATAAATAAAATAATACTAATTTTATCATTATTGCTTTATATAATTATTAAAATAAATATTTCAATAAAAAATTTAAAATCAAACAAATTTTATATAAACAAAAATTAATTATAACACTTTATTTAAAGATGAAAATTTCTAATCCTACTAATTATAGTTTAATAAAATCCTATTTATAAATTAAAATCCTAAGCTTATCCCTAAAATTTTAACTCCCCATATTTATAAAACTTAATAATAAAAATTATAAAATAATGAAAATAAATTAAATTAAATTCTTGAAAAACCAGATATATTTAATAACGACTAACGTATCATCACTAAAATTTTATTTAAAATATTTTTGAAACAATAAATTTCATAAAAATTTAGCTCTATTAAATTCGGGACAAATATATATTAATAATCCATAATTAATAAACCCTGATACAAAAGGTACAAAAAACTAACTCTACTTTAACAATAAAATTTTTATACTTCAAATTTCCATTACAGTACTAATTTACTATTACTAAAATTATTTAATCTTTTAAATACAAAAACTAATAAAAATAAATATACTTCTATTAAATAATATTTTAACTAAAAAAGATAGTAATTATATTATAAATCAAATTAAACCGAATTGCACGGTAAACTTTTCAATGTAAACGAAATGCTTTACTATTCAAGCTCTAATTTGCATTCTAGATACACTTTCCAGTACACCTACTATGTTACGACTTATCTTTAATTAAAAAGAGCGACGGGCGATATGTACATGTCTTAGAGCTATAATCAAAAAAGTAATATAACTTAATTTACTATTAAATCCACCTTAAATAACATATTACAACATTAAATCCGTTATAAATTATTTTATTGTAACCCATTTCCTCTAACTCATAAGCTACACCTTGATCTGAAATAAATTTTTATTAAAATTTAAGAAAATTATATTCTTATAAAATATTCTGATAACGACGGTATATAAACTAAACAAAAGCTAGTAAAATTTATCGTGGACTATCGATCACGGAACAGGTTCCTCTAAATAGACTAAGGCACCGCCAAATTTTTTAGGTTTCAAGATCATACCTAATACTACCCAGGCTTGATAAATTTACATTTTTAATAATAGGGTATCTAATCCTAGTTTAAAACAAAAATTTCATAGCTTCATCATTAAACAAAAATTTATAAATAAAATTAAATTTCACCTAAAAAATTTAATTTAATAATCTTTATTAATAATAAATTAACTACTAACCAAAAAGCTTTATTTGTACAATTTGTATAACCGCAGATGCTGGCACAAATTTATCCTGTACTTTAACTTTTACCGAATCTAAAATAATTTAATATTCAATATCAAATACTGCGAATAAAATTTAACCAAAATTTATTTAAAATTTTAGGAGTTCACGCAAAAACTTACATGTAAAACAAAGTTATAATAAAGATTAAGCCAAAATCAAACTTTTTAGAAATATTAAATAAATAAAGTTTCCAAATATTAAATTAAATAATTTCTATTTTAAACTAAATAAAAATTCGTAACTCCTCACTTATGAACTTTTTGAGTCTCCTGCCCCCAGGTATTTCAATTATTTATATAAATAAAAGTAAGCAAAAGATTGAAATACATATAAAATGAATAATTACATTCAAATAAATAAAAGTTAGTATTTTCCTAAAAAAACGAAATATTTATTCGAATTCACATAAGAATTATTTTTCATTATAGTTAAATAAATATTAGTATTTTCAAGATAAACAAATTTAATGGTTCAACAATTTAATTATTAGTTAAATTGTATAACTAATTTATATAATCATAAAAAATAATTATATAGTTTTTATAAATTAATTAACGAGCTAAATTCTAGAACAAATTTATGTAACCTATGGTTCAATAAAATAATTCTCTCTTTTTTTTTTCCCAACTTCAAAAAAAGAGAGAATTATTCTATTAGAAAAAAAAATATTTTAGAACCTATAATTTTGCAATTAAATATTGCTTAATAAATATTTAATAATTATAATACATATGTATAAATATTTATTAATATATAAATAATTTAACTTAATAGGATCTTATTTATTTATTGTTAATATTATTCAAAAAATTTATTAATATCACCTTTATTATACATATCAAGTTTACTTGTATTAAATACAATTTATTATAGAGATATAATCTCTCTTTTTTGATAAATCAAGTATTATTCATATATTCTATTGTATAACATAAGATAAAAGATATTTATATAAATCTTAATTTATTATTATTATATAAATATTATATATATATATGTAATTAATATTATATAAATAATGATATATTTATGTTTTTCAATTTATATAAATGTTATATATTCTTATAGAATTTTTGATATAATAATAAATACTTATATTATTGTTAATTTATTAAACATTTATTAAGAGCAAATTAATATTTAAGGAATTTAAATCAAAGAAAAAAATAATTAACTTAAATAAATTTATCAATAATAATATTTTTATAACTACGCCCATCTTACTTTTATAAAAATCATAATTTTGT